AGTCCTATTCCTAATAGATTAACCCCAAAATAGCATATCCAAATTATAAGAAATCCCATGGAAGCCACAATTGCCGAATTCACACCTTGCAAACTCCGATTTGTTCTAGTATGTAAATAAATAGCAAATATGGTCCAAGTAATAAATGCCCAAGTTTCCTTGGGGTCCCAATTCCAATAAGATCCCCATGCCTCATTAGCCCATACTGCTCCCGAAAGAATACCTATGGTTAAAAAGGTAAACCCTAGACTAATGACACGATAACTCCAATGATCCAATCGCTGAGTCAATTGATACCTGTGATAATTTCGAAATGAAAGAAAAGAAGTGTTTTGTAAAACATTTCTTTTTTCATTCAAGTAGTGGATCTCATCAAAGGAAAATGACCCAATTAGTAAATGATTGCTTTTGCCAAAAATACCTATGTTTTTTCGAAATGTAATGACTAAAAGAGCTACTGATAATAACGATCCACATAAAAGAGCTGCATAGCTCAATAACATCATACTTACGTGCATCATTAACCACTGGGATTGTAGAGCAGGCACTAATATTGCGGATTGATGCATTTCAGTTGAAAGACCCGAAGTGGCAAAGCCTTGGGTAAAAATAGCGCTTGGCGCGGTTATTGCGCTTAAATCATTTTTATGGTTCCCTATTTTAGGAACCATATGAATAATGGAGAAACTCCATGAAAGGAACATTAATGATTCATATAAATCACTTAACGGGAAATGTCTCGAATAAATCCAACGAGTAACTAATAATCCTGTTATACAGAAAAAAGTGGCTATCATGCCTTTTTCTGACGGATCACATAGTCCTACGATTTCATGGACTAATAAAGTCACCAAATAAATCGTAATGACAATTGAAATGATCGAAAAAGAGATGTGAGTGAATATATGTTCTAAAGTCGCAAATATCATAAAAAAAATCATTAAAAAAAAGAGGAGTCCCTCAATTACGGAATGTAAATTCCGAATTAAATTCATTATAGGATCTAATGTGTCCTTTTTAGAGGATGCCGCCACTCGGACTCGAACCGAGATGCTCTAGCACTGCTTCCTAAGAGCAGCGTGTCTACCGATTTCACCATGGCGGCTTGATCGAAATAATAATAGCCCATATGATGTTCAATCGTCGAGATTGAAAGATTCAATGCAATATATTTTAGGAAACGTTAGAATCGACGAATAAAGACTCGTTCAAATGAATATTTGAACTTCAATAATCCTTAGTATCCCGGTATGGTGTCATTTTTAACAACAGGCTTTCACGTAGTATAAGTTCTTCTGGAACAGTTGGAACTAGATGGTTATGTCCTCAGTTGAGGTCTAGAACTAAGAATTGTCCCTTTTTTATATCATTTTTTGATGATTCATTTCTCATTTATCTGATTTCATGGATCGGAAATGAAAAAAGATTCATTTTTCACTGAACAAAAGAAAATAAATAGGATTTTTTATGTATCACAATTGGATAACTACATCCAAGGGATTTCTATAAATAGTTAGATAGTTTGGTATCAAGACTGTATTAATGGTTGGGATCCTCATTGTATACATAATTCGTGTGAGGATTTACCGAACCAATTAGGTATTGGGCTGCACATAAAACAAAAGAGTTTAAATCTCTATTGGAATTCTACACTATGTACTTTACTTATAAATAAAGTATATTCTATATAAAATAGATTGATCGATCCTACGGTCCAAACATAGGATCTATTTTGGATTAAGGAAGATTGACTTATTCTTCGTACATAAATATCGACCTAAAGGGGATCCGGGGAGTTTTTATTGATTGGGTCGAAACAAGAGGGAATCTATGTAGTGATTCGGAGAGTTACAAAGCAAAGTCTTAAAATATATATTTCAATCAATTAGTTTCAAGGATCCATTCATTTTTACTACTGTCGTTCATACTTGTTTCAGATCTTCCAAAAATCTTAATGATTTATAACTATTGGAGATACATAATCGAATAAACTTCTTCCTAAAAAAATCTTTTTTTTTTTTGGGGGGGGGGGGAAATAACAACCCCACCCCCATCTCGCGAATTATCAAATCAAAATAAAATCTACTATAATATAATGAAAAGTGAAACCTTGTATTTTGTGTTTAACTATTTCTTTTTTGTTGTTTGAAAAACAACAACAAAAAAGAAATAGTACCGTTCTTAGAACCCAATAGACAGAATAAAAATTATTCTACATACCACAACAGCCGGTTCAGTTCTATCTCATATAGATGAGTTCAAAACATTAGTTAATGTGAATTATTCATCTTATAAATCATCCAATTCATCGAGTCATGTCGATTCAGATTCTTCCAAGGCTTTATTACTTGTTTGTCGCACAAAAAAACTTTTTGAATGCCCGGTAGAAATAGATTTAGCTAAAGATAAAGCTTTTACCGCCGCCCAATATCCCTTTTTCTTCCAAATATTTCTACGAATACGCTTTTTTGAGATAGAAGTACGTTTCTTTGGAACCGCCATTTGAAAATAAAGAAGTTACTTTTATAGTTGGATGTGAAAGACATGTATTGTTCAAAATGGATCGTTCTTGCTATTCATTATCTATATTTATTCCATAGCGGATACTTCCTTCATAACATACAAAAATATAGATACGTGCGCATCACATAGAGTACACTAGGGATAAAAAAAAGAAATAGAAATAAAGAAAAACGATGTTATTTTCAAAGGAATTTTTTTTGTTCCACATCTTTATTACATACAATGCCCGAAAAAAGAAGAATTCGTACTAATTTGTACCTTCCTATCTTCATTCCGATCTATGTCTATGAGGTCCGCTACCATAGAAATCGAACCGGTTGTTGTTGATAAGAATCAAAAAGGGTTCCAATTCATATCTCAATCTCAGTCTATTTATATCTCGTCGTCTTACATTGAATAAATCGAAAAGCTTAAGAATCCTTACCTAATTTAAGAAAATAATAATTTTAAATTTTTCTATTAATTGATCAAGCTCGAGGATAGAGTACTCATAATTTAAATGAAAATGAGATTGGTAGTTAATCTGTTAAACCATACATTACTTGATAAAGGTAATTTTAGTAATCTCTTATTTCAGTTCTATGCGAAGTGACGAGTATCATAGGATTTCCTATAAACATAAGTTTGTTTTATTGGAATAGAAGCCAATCAATCAGTTCTACAATGAATTAATTAATGACTCCGAATAAACTAACTAAAATAACTAGTATTTTATTGGGTCGAGTTATTGGCGGATTCTATGATCCATATCCCAATAGAGTACTTTTACCTTTTTTTGGTGTCATTCCTTTTCCTTACTATTTACTATATGGATATCAATCGCCGTAATAGTGGAATGATTGAAAATCTCATATTCTTTCTTTAATCTTAATAAATATCTTAGTTAATAACTAAATGGTCAGTTTTAACCAGTGACTTGGTCATTTGAACAATTGTAACTTCTTGATTTAAATTTCTTTTTATTCAATACGATATTTGGGAAAGAATCGGAATAATTAAGAATTAAAAATCATATTTGAGTTCTTTTCTATCTTGATTTTTATTTATTTATTTGACTTCCGAAAGAGAGAAGAGCTGGTGAATCGGAAACAATTAATAAGAATAAAAAAAGTTTTATTTTCTTATGGAACATACATATCAATATGCATGGATCATACCTTTCGTTCCACTTCCAGTTACTATGTCAATAGGATGGGGACTTCTGCTTGTTCCGACTGCAACAAAAAATCTTCGTCGTATGTGGGCTTTTCCTAGTGTTTCATTGCTAAGTATAGTTATGGTTTTTTCGGCCGATCTGTCTATTCAGCAAATCAATGGCAGTTCTATTTATCAATTTCTATGTTCTTGGACCATCAATAATGATTTTTCTTTAGAGTTCGGCCACTTGATCGACCCACTTACTTCTATTATGTCAATACTAATCACTACTGTTGGAATCATGGTTCTTATTTATAGTGACAATTATATGTCTCATGATCAAGGATATTTGAGATTTTTTGCTTATATGAGTTTTTCCAATACTTCTATGTTGGGATTAGTTACTAGTTCCAATTTGATACAAATTCATATTTTTTGGGAACTGGTGGGAATGTGTTCGTATCTATTAATAGGTTTTTGGTTCACACGACCAATTGCAGCCAATGCTTGTCAAAAAGCGTTTGTAACTAATCGTATAGGGGATTTTGGTTTATTATTAGGAATCTTAGGTTTTTATTGGATAACAGGTAGTTTGGAATTTCGGGATTTGTTCGAAATCTTCAATAACTTGATCCATAATAATGGGGTCAATTCTTTATTTGCTACTCTGTGTGCCTCCCTATTATTCCTTGGTGCAGTTGCTAAATCCGCACAATTTCCCCTTCATGTATGGTTACCTGATGCCATGGAGGGACCCACTCCTATTTCGGCTCTTATACATGCTGCTACTATGGTAGCAGCGGGAATTTTTCTTGTCGCTCGGCTTCTTCCCCTTTTCACAGTCATACCTTACATAATGAATCTAATTTCTTTGCTAGGTATAATAACGGTACTATTAGGAGCTACTTTAGCTCTTGCTCAAAAAGACATTAAGAGAAGTTTAGCCTATTCTACAATGTCTCAATTGGGTTATATTATGTTAGCTCCAGGGATAGGTTCTTATCGAGCTGCTTTATTCCATTTAATCACTCATGCCTATTCGAAAGCATTATTGTTTTTAGGATCCGGATCGATTATTCATTCAATGGAACCCATTGTTGGATATTCTCCAGATAAAAGTCAGAACATGGTTCTTATGGGTGGTTTAACCAAATATGTGCCAATTACAAAAACTACTTTTTTATTAGGTACACTTTCTCTTTGTGGTATTCCACCTCTTGCTTGTTTTTGGTCCAAAGATGAAATTCTTAATGATAGTTGGTTGTATTCACCGATTTTCGCGATAATAGCCTGTTCCACAGCAGGATTAACTGCATTTTATATGTTTCGGATGTATTTAC